AGCTTAGTCCAAGGAAACGTATGCTCGATCCCCCAAAATCGAATTAGTAAACATAAATATACAACTCACTATATACAATCTAGAGTAATAGCAAAAAAGATTATGGTTAGAGAGTTGTAAAATCAAAAAGGAAAGAGATCGAAAAGATCTTTTTCCTAAAATTTATGGTTGGTATACTTATATCATACTTGTCCTGAATAAATATTCGTTTTATATTGGTCAACCAACCCGAATATTTCATATTCAGAGTCATAATTTGAATAAGAATTCTTGCGGTTTACGGCATGTTAATGTTATTTAAATAAAAAATAAGGGGGATTTTATATAGTTATAGAAGCATTTAGAAGAATTCCCCTTTCAGTTCACTTTCTTCGTCGATTGAACAAAATGAAATTTTCATAAAGTTTCATAAATAATAAATTCCATGAACTCAGATCAATCAAATAATGATATTTTTATCCAAAAATTCGGTTAAATCAATTTGTCGATTTAGATTCTATCCGTGCGGGATAATGATAAATAAATAAGAAGGTAGAGAAGAACTTACAAAAAGGGGTATTCAGAAAAAATAGGTTGGTTCGGATCGGAGAGGGCAGTTGAACTAGGTATATGTAATTGAATAACTATACTATAAAGTCAACTTTTTTTGATGCACTATTCTTGAATCCGAGTGAATCTAACTCTAAGTAAGATGAATGAAGAGTTGGTTTACGTTATAGAAGAAAGACATGTAATGTATATGTGATATTAAATATTGACTAGTTAGATATGAACTAAAGATATATTTAAATTGCCCTACATAGTGTAAATTTAGATGGGGATTGCAATAGGAGTCCTTGCGTCTCATCTGTGACTGTGAGTTGAATGAATAAACAGATGAAATGAAATCAATAAAAATATCGAAGAATTCAAAGAATGGTTCGGAACAAAAAAATGGATGAACGAAAGTAAAGTTGTAGGTATTTACAAAGAAATCCTCTGTCGATAGGAACTAAAAAAGAGATCTCGAAGTAACTATTTTATTTTACTTCAACTTTCAACTGGACGAATCGTAACGATAGAATAATTAAGTTCTAATTCATCAGCTCATTGTATCATTAACCATTTATTTTTTTGGTATGAGGAACTTATCATGAATCCACTGATTTCTGCCGCTTCCGTTATTGCCGCTGGATTGGCTGTAGGACTTGCTTCTATTGGACCTGGAGTTGGTCAAGGTACTGCTGCGGGCCAAGCTGTAGAAGGTATTGCGAGACAGCCCGAGGCGGAGGGAAAAATACGAGGTACTTTATTGCTTAGTCTAGCTTTTATGGAAGCTTTAACAATTTATGGCTTGGTTGTAGCATTAGCACTTTTATTTGCGAATCCTTTTGTTTAATCTTATAAATATGAAAAATAAATATTTTTCATATTTTATTGCCTTGGACTTGTCATTGGCTTTTTCTAATTATATGAAGATTTCATTCCTACAATTTTTTATTCGTTGAGAGATAAAGAATTAGCATACCGACTCGCTTTCACCCTTCCCCTTCGTAACGCAGTCCAAAGACGACCTTTTAGGTTTAGGAAGGATTCCAACAAAAGGGTAATTGACCATTTTTAAATCGAATCTTTTTTGACTCGATTTAAAAATAGGAAAATTTCTAAAAAAAAAAAAGAACTCAGTTCTTTTTGTATAACTTTTGTATAACCTCGCCCCGTCCTTTTTTTTTAGTCTATCTATAAGAGGAGATCATATGAAAAATGTAACCGATTCTTTCGTTTCTTTGAGCCACTGGCCGTCCGCCGGGAGTTTCGGGTTTAATACCGATATTTTAGCAACAAATCTAATAAATCTAAGTGTAGTGCTTGGGGTATTGGTTTTTTTTGGAAAGGGAGTGTGTGCGAGTTGTTTATTTCAAGAATAGGCTGGATCCAACCAGCTGTACTTTTTCCGTTATAACTAGGAAAGAAAGGTACATGATCTCACGAATGACTTCTGAATTAACTAATAAATCATATGTAAGAACCATAGCATTTCGCGATTCGTTGGTAAATATACTTTGATTCTCTATCAACCAATAATAATGTGGGACCATTAAATATGGTTAAAGCTAAATCGTTTGAAGTTCAGACACAGCATGGTACTCTTTCTACCACTATAGTAATATAGAGATGTTTTCAAAATGAATAGTTTATCTATATAGAACACTCATATGGATAAAATTTTTTGAAACCACCCTATTAGAATCTAAAATTAGAAAAGGGGGGATGAAATCCCTTTTTTATCCAATCCAATGCTGAATCGACGACCTATGTATTGTGTATAAAGAAAGAAACACTTTTTGGATTTGAAAAAAAAAAGAAACAACTTTGTTGACAATTACATATTTTTGTTTAGTCAGAAGAGTCCTCCGACTATTTTTGTTTTGGATGAGTTATTAGTTTCGACATTTTTTTGGAATATGAAGAGAGAATAGAGGATAGGCTCATTACATTCAAAAAAAGGTATGGGATTTTA